GGAAAGATCGAACACATGATGTTCCCTTCGATCTATTTCTTGATTTCCCCATGAATCGTATGCTTATGACAATAGCGACAAAATTTTTGCAATTCTAATCGACTGGGTGTATTGTGGCGATTCTTTTGAGTAATATATCTAGAAATGCCCCGCGATTCCTTATTGACACTATTTCGGACACAACTGGTACATTCCAAAATAACCCTGACTCTGACATCTTTACCCTTGGCCATGAACCTCCTTTAGATTTTGTATCGATTTAACTTAAGTCTTATATTTTCGATCCGAACCGAAGAAGAAGAAAAAAATCAATAGAAGTTACTAGTTAGAAATTCCATTTCTAAGCATTTCGTTGTAATTCTTCTTATTATCTTATCTAATTAATTTATTATCTAATTAATAGAATATGTATTAATATAGTATATATTAAGTTAAGTAATACAAAATAGAATAATAATTAAGTAATACAATTTCTTTCTAACTATCAATTATTTCTATCCTAAATCCCAATATTTCATTTAAGTATCTTCTTTCTATGCTATGATTTCGTAGAGCCTGCCCTAGACTGGATACATATTTGAATTTTTTTTTCTGTTTTCCCAAATTTGATCTTGGATCTACCGGATTTTTTATGAGGTTCAATACACTTTTTCCTTACTATTCTAAAGAATTGAAAGGGAGAGGCGAGGTTTTAGTTACGTCATGTGGAATTATATTTCTTCATTTCTTCGCATATCAATAACTAGAATTAAAAAAAGGGGAATGACAGGGCATCTGGGAATAAACGATTAATTTCTATCAATAGACCCGCTAAAGACCCAAACCATAGAGTAGTTAACACAGGTGCCACGGAGAGATATGTTTTTAGATCTCGCATTGAAAATCCTCCTTCTTTATTGTAATACATATATTGTCAGATGCTGTAGTTCAAGATCATTTTTATTTATTTTTACGCGGATTTCCTAACAAAAATGGATATGTACAATGAACCAATAGATGAGATTTTCCTGTCACTAAAAAAGAAAAAGATGACCCCTTCTTCCTGAGCATTACGGATAAATATTCATTCTTTTTTATATGTTAGGTTGGGTTTCAGATGTATATAATTCTTTTATTATATGAAATATTATATGAAACAAAAAACAAGAAATGACAAGAAAGTTCTATATAGATAGAGGAGAAAATAAAGATGTGGAAAACAAGACAGGTATTTTGTACAATGACACTGTACAACAATTTTTAAAAGGGATGTAGCGCAGCTTGGTAGCGCGTTTGTTTTGGGTACAAAATGTCACGGGTTCAAATCCTGTCATCCCTACCTATTACTTCTCCTATGGGCAGTAACGAGAGATTAATTGAGATCGACTAAAATGGGGCATAATCTTTCATTTTTGGATACTATATTTATGCGAGATGTGTTAGAAGTTAAGTGAAAAAAAAAATTTCTTTGAAAGCGCTCTTAGTTCAGTTCGGTAGAACGCGGGTCTCCAAAACCTGATGTCGTAGGTTCAAATCCTACAGAGCGTGATTCCGTCTATCTTATGTATGTCGAATCACAATAAAATAACTTAACAAAACAAAGTTGAATTGCAACTGGAATTTGACCTCCTCCCTGTAGGAGGTCAATCAAAAAAAGAAATGTTACTCAATCAAAGGTCCAACTGATCACCACGTCTGTATTGTAAATATGCAGTCACAAATAATCCTGCCAAAGTAATAGGAATTAGACCTAAGACGATTCCAAATAGAAAAACTTCAATCATTTCGGTTTGTTTGAGGGGATAAAAAAAGGGGGTAAGATCTATCCCTAAATATTAATCTGAATTATCCGTGAATCTCAATGACCAAAAAAAAAAAATTGGCAATTGGTGCGGGAAAGAACCATAGAATATCTGGAATTCCCGAGAAATATTTTTCTGAATTATTTATTCAATTCATTTTCAAATAAGTCGTATCTTGTTCAAACCAATAAATAGAGCTGGGGTTATAGTTAAAGCAGCCAGTAGAAAACCGAAATAACTAGTTATAGTAAGCATGAAAGGGCTTTATTAGATATGTTTTTTTTTCTACATATGTTGATAAAACACTTACCTAAGTTTCCATTTTTCCCAGATACGAGGGTAATAAAAACCAATTAAGAGAATTAGTTTAGTTCCAATGGAAAATTCATGATTCATTGGTCATTATAGATAATACTAAAAAAAATAGATAATACTAAAAAAAAAGATAGAGTGACATAACATAGGTAGAAAAAAATTGATTCATCAGATGTGACATCGACCGATCCTGTGATTCCGAATCAACAGATTCATTGTGCAATTTTTGAGTTGAGTAAAGTAATAGTAATAAGAACTGTGTCGTGTAACTTCATTCGAAGATGAAATTCTATTTTAATTAATTTTGGAATAAAAGAATTGGATTTGAAAATAGCTTCAATTCCATTTTTTGGAGCAAACGACCTGATACTACCTTATTACTTATTTTAACTCATTGCATTCAG